ATGTACATTATTTTAATAGTGTAAATAGATATGTTTATTAGCTTAAAAAGTACTACTAGAGGTTTTCCTGTTTCCGGGGGGTTTTCAGGAGTGTTAGTGATCTCAGGAGTTTTGGGGGGTGGAATAGTGTAAATAGATATGTTTATTAGCTTAAAAAGTACTACTAGAGGTTTTCCTGTTTCCGGGGGGTTTTCAGGAGTGTTAGTGATCTCAGGAGTTTTGGGGGGTGGGGGGGTTTATAACGCGTTTAAACCTCTAAATCAGGAGAAGGGGGTGTCTTAGATATTTTAGGAGAAATATTCACTGATTATGTCCTTGATATCAGTTATGTAATTCTTGTTTGCTGGATCTTTTTAACATGCAGTTACCTGTTTAAAAACCAGAGACAAATGTTCTACCTTACTGCAAGTGCTTTCGTATTCACTGTGAAATGCCAGCTGAAAGGAAAAAGAAAAGAGAGAACCAGCCGTCCCTGTGGCGTGAACGCTCGGCATGTGGGGTGTCCCGGGGATGTACTCCACCATTCATTCATGCAAGCGTCGATGAAAGAATGGGGATTGATTATCAATTGTATGTTCCTGAAGTAGGAACCAAATGTCAGTAACTGTCAATGAAGTGCGACCCCCACAGTTTTTGTCCTTTGACTCTCAATAACCGTTGGCATTTAGAAATCAACTGATGGTCGGTTCTTACTGTGCATTCCTGTACTTGCGACCATAGCATGTTGGAGACTTGGTATGACTTGGGAAATGGATATTAATTTCTGGTTATTTCAAGTTTATGGTCTATGTCCGTTTTTTCCAGTCCCTATCCATCGCTTGACTGTACTATTTCAGTGGTATGTGAAATAAACCATAAATAGTCCTCAATTACATGTAGCATCATGTAGCACACTAACTAGTAATGGTGTAATTACATACATGTATTAAAAACGCAAAGAGTAGTTTAGTTTAGAATACTAGCTTTGGGAGTTAGCGGTGAGGGTTAAAATCCCTTCTCTTTGAGCAGTAGGGGGGATTTTAACCCCCGGCGTCCGGTTTACAAGACCGGCGCTCTGAAGCTGAGCTACTAATGCAAAATCATCCAAGAGCTTTATTCTCCAGCCATCCTGTTAATGGAGTTAAAACAAGGAATAAGAAGAAGTAAAGTACTGAAGCAATTTGACCAATAATAATAAAAGGGTGTTCTACGGGCATTCCTCCAATTCAGGTCAGAATAGCAACGTTGGCAATTAAAGTTCAAAATAGGAATTGTGTGAAAGGTCGGAATGTCAAGCTTCGTTGTTTAGATGTGTGAAGTATTGGTACAACTATAAGCACAAGAATTGATGCTAAGAGTGCTAGTACGCCTCCTAGTTTGTTTGGGATTGAACGGAGAATGGCGTATGCAAATAGGAAGTATCACTCAGGTTTAATGTGGGGTGGGGTGACAAGTGGGTTGGCTGGGGTGAAGTTGTCTGGGTCTCCTAGCAGGTTGGGGGAGAAGAGTGCCAGGGAGGTAAGTGCGATGAGAACGACGGCAAACCCTAGGAGGTCCTTGTAGGAGAAGTAGGGGTGGAAGGAAATTTTGTCTACGTCTGAGTTTAGTCCTAGAGGGTTGTTTGATCCTGTTTCATGGAGGAAAAGTAGGTGAATTAAGGTGACGGCTGCAATGATAAATGGCAGGAGGAAGTGGAAGGCAAAGAATCGGGTGAGAGTTGCGTTGTCTACAGAAAAGCCCCCTCAGATTCATTGTACTAGTGTGTTTCCTACATAGGGGACGGCGGATAGGAGATTTGTAATAACAGTTGCCCCTCAAAATGACATCTGTCCTCAAGGAAGGACGTAGCCTACGAAGGCGGTTATTATTACTAAGAGTAGGAGTACAACTCCGATGTTTCATGTTTCTTTATAGAGGTAGGAGCCATAGTATAGACCTCGACCAATGTGAAGGTAAATGCAGATGAAGAAGAAAGATGCACCGTTAGCATGTAGGTTTCGGATTAGTCATCCGTAGTTTACATCTCGGCAGATATGGGCAACGGATGAGAATGCTGTTGCAATGTCGGAAGTGTAGTGTATAGCTAGGAAGAGTCCTGTAAGGATTTGGGCGATTAGACAGAGACCAAGAAGGGAGCCGAAGTTTCATCAGACTGAGATGTTTGATGGGGCTGGAAGGTCAACTAATGCGTCGTTAGCAATTTTTAGGAGGGGGTGGGTTTTACGTAGGCTTGCCATTAAAGTTCTTGTAGTTGAATAACAACGGTGGTTTTTCAAGCCATTAGTCCTGGTTAAAGTCCTGGCAGGAATTATGACTTATATTATGTCTTTGTTATTGTTTGGTTTAGTTTTGGGTTTGGTAGCGGTTGCTTCTAACCCATCTCCTTATTTTGCTGCCTTAGGGCTGGTCGTGGTGGCTGGGTTGGGGTGTGGGGTTTTAGTAGGGCACGGGGGTTCTTTTTTATCTTTAGTTTTGTTTTTGATTTATTTAGGAGGGATGTTAGTTGTATTTGCTTATTCTGCAGCTTTAGCTGCAGAACCTTATCCTGAAAGTTGAGGAAGCCGTCCTGTTGCAGTGTCTATAATTGTTTATGCTGCGGGGGTAGCTTTGATTTCTGGGTTGTTTTGAGGGGGGTGGTATGAGTCTTCTTGGGTATCTGTAGATGAGTTAGGGGAATTTTCGGTATTTCGAGGAGACATTGGAGGTGTTGCATTAATGTACTCTTTAGGCGGGGGAATATTAATTATCAGTGCTTGGGTTCTTCTTTTAACTTTATTTGTTGTGTTGGAGTTAACTCGGGGGCTTAGTCGGGGGACTCTTCGGGCGGTTTAGAGGACGAAGGCAAGTGTTGCGAGTGCAAGTGTAAGCAGGAATAGGGTGAGGTAGGTTTTGATTATTCCTTGCTGAATGTTGCTTGTAGTTGAGATTAATGGGGTGTTGAGGGATGTTACGGCTTTGGGGCCTGTTTTTTCTAGTCATGTTTGGTCAACTATTTGGGTTGCAATGGCTTGTCCTAGGGAAAGGCTTAGTTTAGGAGTTAAGCGATGAATGATTGCGGGGAAAAAGCCTAGCATGTTTGAGAAGTGGTGGAGTGTGAGGTGAGGGGTGGGTTTAAATTGTTTGCTCGTTAGCGAGGCTAGCTCTAGGGCAGTGAGGAGCCCTAGGATTGATACAGCTAGGGCGGCTAATTTTAGCAGAGGAGGCATGGATATTACCGGAGTTTTAAGGGGGAGGATGTTTGAGGTGATTAGTAGGCCAGCGATGATGCTTCCTCAGGCTAGTCGTTTGATAGGGTTAATTACTGTTGGATTGTTCTCGTTGATGGGGGAGAGGGAGTTGAATCGTGGGTGTCCCATAGAAACGAAGAAAATGACTCGGAGACTGTAAATGGCAGTGAAGGAAGTTGCTAGGAGGGTAAGAGTTAGGGCTCAGGCGTTTAGGTGGGATGTGTTAAGTGCTTCGATAATAGCATCTTTAGAGAAGAAGCCAGCCAGGAAGGGAGTTCCTGTAAGGGCAAGGCTGCCAATAGTTATGCAGGATGATGTGAAGGGTGTAAGGTGGTGTATTCCTCCTATTTTTCGGATATCTTGTTCGTCGTTAAGGCTATGAATAATAGAGCCAGAGCAGAGGAAAAGTATTGCTTTGAAGAAGGCGTGGGTGCAGATGTGGAGGAAGGCAAGTTGGGGTTGGTTAAGTCCAATTGTAACCATTATTAGGCCTAGTTGGCTTGATGTGGAGAAAGCGACGATTTTTTTGATATCATTTTGGGTGAGAGCACAGGTGGCTGTGAATAAGGTAGTGAGGGCTCCTAAGCATAAACAAGTAGTTAAGGCGGTCTGATTATTCTCTATTAGGGGGCTTATTCGGATGAGTAGGAAGATCCCCGCAACGACCATGGTGCTGGAATGTAGTAGGGCAGAGACCGGTGTGGGACCTTCTATGGCAGAAGGCAGTCAGGGGTGTAAGCCAAACTGAGCTGACTTTCCTGTGGCGGCCAGAATTAGTCCAAGAAGGGGAAAGGTGAGGTCGAAGTCGTTAGCTGTTGCGAATATTTGTTGTATTTCTCATGAATTAAGATTTGTTGCAATCCATGCTATTGCGAAGATTAGCCCGATGTCTCCTACTCGGTTGTATAAAACTGCTTGTAGTGCAGCTGTGTTTGCATCTGCTCGTCCGTATCATCAGCCGATTAGAAGGAAGGACATAATTCCAACGCCCTCTCAGCCAATGAACAGTTGGAATATGTTGTTTGCTGTAACTAGAATAATTATGGCGATTAGGAAGATCAGGAGGTATTTAAAGAATCGGTTTATGTAGGGGTCTGCGTGCATATATCAGGATGCAAATTCTAAAATGGATCAGGTTACGTAAAGGGCAATTGGGGTAAAGATAATGGAATAGTGGTCGAATTTAAGGCTAATATTAATGTCAAAGGTAAGTGTGTTTATCCAGGTTCAGTTGGTAATAATTGTTTCTGTTCCTTCGTTTAGAAATAGAAAAAGGGGTAGAAGGCTAACAAAGAAGGCCAGCTTGACTGCTGTTTTAACGTGGGTGAGGGCTCAGTCAGATTCTCGGGGATGTGGGGACAGGGTTGTGAGAATTGGGTATGCTAGAAGTGTGAAGATAATGATTAAGCTTGATGCCATTATTAGTGAGGTGGGGTGCATAGCTACTACTTGGATTTGCACCAAGAGTTTTTGGTTCCTAAGACCAACGGATGAGCTGTTATCCTTTAGGAGCAGGGGCCGAGTGAGCCTTGGAGTTCAACCAAGGGGGCGGAGATTAGCAGTCTTCGTTGCTAGCTAGCCTCTCTCGGTGGACAAGAGGAGTTTAACCTCTATTTTTAGAATCACAATCTAATGTCTTTGTTAAACTATGTCTACAGGCGGCTCAGCCTCAGATTAGCTCAGGTTTAAGAATAAGTAGGATGAGGGGAATGAGGTGGAGGGCTATTAGTAGGTGTTCGCGGGTGTGGGAGGGTTCTAGTGCAATTAAGTGTGCGGGAAGGGGGCCCCGTTGGGTCATTAGGAACATGTAGAGTGAGTAACCTGCGGTGATTAGGGTCCCTGCTCCGGTTAGGGCAAGTGTTCATCAGGATCAGTTAAAGAGAGAGGTCATAATTATTAGTTCTCCTATTAGATTGGGGAGGGGAGGTAGGGCTAGGTTAGCAAGACTGCCGATGAACCATCACGTTGCTATAAGGGGGAGGGCCATTTGTAAGCCTCGTGCTAGGACCATTGTACGGCTATGGGTTCGTTCGTAGTTTGTATTTGCGAGACAGAATAGGGCAGAAGAAGTTAGGCCATGGGCAATTATAAGAATTAGGGCTCCGGTGAAGCCTCATGGTGTTTGGATGAGAATACCCCCTACTACAAGGCCTATGTGGCTTACTGATGAATAGGCAATGAGGGATTTAAGATCTGTTTGGCGTAGGCAAATCGAGCCTGTTATAATTACTCCTCAGAGTGCAAAGATAATAAAGGGGTAGCTTAGTTCTTTGGTTAGGGGCTCTAGTATAACTAGTATTCGTATCATTCCATATCCTCCAAGTTTTAGAAGGACAGCGGCAAGAATCATTGAGCCTGCGACAGGGGCCTCTACGTGTGCTTTGGGAAGTCAGAGGTGGACGCCGTATAGTGGTATTTTTACTAGGAATGCAAGTAAACAAGCTGCTCATCATATTTTATCTGCATAAGTGGTCAGTTGAATATAGTTAGCGTACTGTAATGTTAGCAGGGATAGGGTGCCAGTGCTGTTTTGGAGTAGCAGGAGGGCCACTAGGAGGGGGAGGGAACCTGCAAGGGTATAAAATAGAAAGTAAGTTCCTGCATTGAGTCGTTCTGTTTGGTTTCCCCATCGGGTGATGAGAATGAGGGTGGGGATTAGGGTGGCCTCAAATATAACGTAGAATATGATGATTTCTGTTGCACCGAAAGCCATGATTAGGAAGATCTGAAGGGATGTGAGGAGTGTAATATACATACGTTGGCGGTTGATAGGCTCAGAAGCAGTGTGATTTTGGCTTGCGAGAATTATTAATGGGAGTAGTCAGCAGGTTAGGACTAAAAGAGGCGTAGACAAGGGATCTGTGGCTATATAGGGGCCAAGGTGGGATCATCCTGTTTCTGATAAATTTTTTAATCAGGTCAGGCTGGCTAGTGCAATTATTAAGCTGTGTATTAGTGTGGTAGGCCATAATCATTTAGATGGTACTAGTCAAGTTGTTGGGATTAGCATAATTGTTGGAATTAGGATTTTTAGCATTGTAGAAGGTTAAGGCTTTGAAGTCGATCGGTCCCGTGTGTTCGGGCTGTTGCTACTAGTAGGGCTAGGCCTGCACTAGCTTCGCAGGCTGAGAATGCTAGTAGGAGCATGGGGGCGGCGGAGAAGTGGGTGGTGTTTAGCTCTAAGGTTCATAGGGAAAGGGCAATGAACAGGGAGAGTATTATTCCTTCCAAACATAGGAGGGCCGATAGAAGATGAGTTCGGTGGAAAGCTAGGCCTGTAAGTCCCAATATGAAAGCCGATGAGAAGGTGAAGTGGACAGGGGTCATCAGGTTAATTGTGGACTTTAACCACAAGTTTTTGAGCCGAAATCAAATGTTTTTCTTAAACTAATTACCTATTCGGCTCATTCTAGGCCTCCTTGGAGTCACTCATAAATCAGGCCGAGGGTTAGGAGAATCAGGACTAAGGATGCCCATAGAAATGTAGTGAGGGGTGAGGCTAGTTGGTCTCCTCAGGGAAGTGGGAGGAGGAGGGCAATTTCTAGGTCAAAAAGTAGGAAGAGAATGGCGACGAGGAAGAATCGTAGAGAGAAGGGAAGACGGGCACTTCCGAGGGGGTCGAAGCCGCATTCATAGGGGGAAAGTTTTTCGTGGTCGGGGGTTATTTGAGGGAGTCAAAAAGATACAATGGCAAGAATAGTTGACAATAAAATAGCGATGGAAATAATTGTTGTAACTAGATTCATTATCTTTCCTTGGACTTTAACCAAGACCGGGTGATTGGAAGTCACTTATACTTATTTAATACTAGAAAGATTATGAGCCTCATCAGTAGATAGAGATGTATAGGAACAGTCAGACAACATCTACGAAGTGTCAGTATCAAGCAGCAGCTTCAAACCCGAAGTGGTGTTCAGATGTAAAGTGGTATTGGATTTGTCGTAGTAAGCAGACAGCTAGGAATGTAGAGCCAATGATGACGTGGAGGCCGTGGAAACCAGTTGCTACAAAGAATGTAGAGCCATAGACGCCATCTGCAATTGTGAAAGGTGCTTCGTAGTATTCCATACCTTGAAGGAATGTAAAGTAGAATCCAAGAAGGATTGTTAGGAGGAGAGATTGGATTGCTTGTTTTCGTTCTCCTTCTATGATGCTGTGATGTGCTCAGGTTACTGTTACGCCTGAGGCAAGAAGAACAGCTGTGTTTAGGAGTGGAACTTCGAATGGGTCGAGGGTGGTAATTCCTGTGGGAGGTCAGCATCCCCCTAGTTCAGGAGTAGGGGCGAGGCTTGAGTGGTAAAAGGCTCAGAAGAACCCAAGGAAGAAGAAAACTTCTGAAGTAATAAATAGAATTATTCCGTAACGAAGTCCTTTTTGTACGGGAGGCGTGTGATGGCCTTGAAATGTACCTTCTCGTACGATATCTCGTCATCATTGGTATATTGTGAGAAGAAGGAGTGCGGTACCGAGGGTTATAAGTGTGGTGGAGTGGAAGTGGAATCAAATTGCAAGGCCTGATGTTATTAGTAGGGCGGCGACTGCTCCTGTAAGAGGTCAAGGGCTGGGGTCGACTATATGGTATGCGTGTGCTTGGTGGGCCATTAAACGTTTTCTTGTAGGTAGAGGCTTAGTAGGAGTACGAACACATAGGCTTGAATTATTGCAACTGCTACTTCTAGAAGGGTCAGGAGAAATAGAAGGGTGGCTGTGAGAATCGCTACAGTAGGCATTAGGGGGAGGAGAACGAAGGCAGCGGTGGCAATGAGTTGAATTAGGAGGTGACCTGCTGTGAGGTTAGCAGTAAGTCGGACTCCAAGGGCGAGAGGGCGAATAAATAAGCTAATTGTTTCGATAATAATTAGCACAGGAATAAGAGGTGTTGGTGTTCCTTCTGGCAGGAGGTGTCCTAGGGCAATGGTAGGTTGGTTTCGTATTCCAATAATTACTGTGGCTAGTCATAGTGGCACAGCAAGTCCCATATTTAAGGAAAGTTGTGTAGTAGGGGTGAAGGTGTATGGAAGGAGGCCAAGCATATTGAGGGTAATCAGGAAGAGTATTAAGGAGCTCAGGATGAGGGCTCATTTATGGCCTCCTGGGTTGAGTGGGAGAAGAAGCTGTTGAGTGAATCGATTGATAAACCATCCTTGAAGAGTTAATAGGCGGTTGTTTAATCATCGAGTAGAGGGGGTTGGGAATAGAATTCAGGGGAGGCTGAGGGCGAGGGCTATTAGGGGGATTCCTAGATAAGAGGGGCTTATAAATTGGTCGAAGAAGCTTAGTGTCATGGTCAGGTTCAGGGCTCTGTTTTTGGTTTTTCTGTGCTTTGGGGAGTAGGCTCATTTGGGAAAGAATGGGCTATTACTTTTGGGGGGAGAACAGTGAGAAAGACTAATCAGGAGAAGACTAGAATGGCAAATCAGGGTGCGGGATTGAGTTGGGGCATGTCACTAAGGGTGGTTAGGAGCCACCAATCTTCAGCTTAAAAGGCTGACGCTAATCCTATTTAGCTTCTTAGTGAGGCGTCTTCAAGTATTAGGGATGATCAGTTTTCAAAGTGTTCTAATGGGACTGCTTCGACTACGATGGGCATAAAGCTGTGGTTAGCTCCGCAGATTTCAGAGCATTGTCCATAAAATACTCCTGGGCGGGATGCGATAAAAGCTGTTTGGTTTAGCCGGCCGGGAACTGCGTCTATTTTTACACCGAGAGCTGGAACTGCTCAGGAGTGAAGTACATCTTCAGCAGAGACTAGGACTCGGATGGGGGATTCAACGGGAATTACTATTCGATGGTCTGTTTCTAAGAGTCGGAATTGTCCAGGAGCAAGATCTTGTGTGGGAATTATGTATGAGTCAAATCCTAGGTCTTCGTAGTCGGTGTATTCGTAGCTTCAGTATCATTGATGGCCCATGGCTTTGATTGTTAGGTGGGGATCATTAATTTCGTCTATTAGGTACAAAATTCGAAGGGAGGGTAGGGCGATAAGGATAAGGATAATAGCGGGGAGGATTGTTCAAATAATTTCAATTTCTTGGGAGTCTAAGATGTATTTATTAGTAAGTTTGGTGGAGACTATAGCCACAATAATGTAAAGTACTAGCGTGCTGATTAAGAAAACAATTATTAGGGCGTGGTCGTGGAAATGAAGAAGTTCTTCTATAACAGGTGAAGCTGCATCTTGAAATCCTAATTGTGCGGGATGTGCCATTAGTATAAGACACGCGGGGGTCTAACCCACAATTTTGCCTTGACAAAGCAATGTAATGTCTGTTTTACTAGAGTCTTAATGAAGAAAGTGACAGAGTGGTTATGTGGTTGGCTTGAAACCAGCATACGGGGGTTCAATTCCTCCCTTTCTCGGTTAGTTTGCTTGAACTTGGACGAAGGCCGGCTCTTCGAATGTGTGGTAAGGGGGAGGGCAGCCGTGGAGTCATTCTACATTGGTTGTGGTTAGTTCTACGGAAAGGACTTCACGTTTGGCAGCAAATGCTTCTCAAATGATAAATAGGAACATGATTACTGCCACAAGGGAGATCAATGAGCCGATAGATGATACTGTATTTCACAGAGTGTAGGCGTCGGGGTAGTCGGAGTAACGTCGGGGCATCCCAGCTAGGCCAAGGAAGTGTTGGGGGAAGAAGGTCAGGTTTACACCTACAAACATAATTCCAAAGTGGATTTTTGTTCAAGTGCTGTGAAGGGTATAGCCTGAGAATAGTGGGAATCAGTGAACGAAGGCAGCTACGATGGCAAATACGGCTCCTATTGACAGGACATAGTGGAAGTGAGCTACTACATAGTATGTATCATGTAGAACAATGTCTAGGGAGGAGTTGGCTAGGACAATCCCTGTTAGCCCTCCTACTGTAAATAGGAAAATGAAACCTAGTGCCCACAGGAGAGGGGTTTCTCATTTGATTGACCCTCCGTGGAGAGTTGCTAGTCAGCTGAAGACTTTAACACCGGTTGGGATTGCAATGATTATAGTGGCGGATGTGAAGTAGGCACGGGTGTCGACGTCTATTCCTACTGTAAACATATGATGGGCTCAGACGATAAAACCTAGGAGACCGATTGCTATTATTGCCCAAACCATGCCCATATAGCCGAAAGGTTCTTTTTTACCGGAGTAATAAGCAACGATATGTGAAATCATGCCAAAGCCAGGTAAAATAAGAATGTAGACTTCAGGGTGGCCGAAGAATCAGAAGAGGTGTTGGTAAAGAATTGGGTCCCCTCCTCCTGCGGGGTCGAAGAAGGTTGTGTTAAGGTTTCGGTCGGTAAGGAGCATTGTAATACCAGCAGCAAGGACTGGAAGGGATAGAAGTAACAGAACTGCCGTGATTAGTACAGCTCAGACAAACAGGGGAGTTTGGTACTGAGAAATAGCAGGAGGTTTCATATTGATGATAGTTGTGATGAAGTTAATGGCCCCTAGAATTGAGGAGATTCCTGCCAGGTGAAGGGAGAAAATAGTCAGATCAACGGAAGCTCCTGCATGTGCTAGATTACCAGCTAAAGGGGGATAAACTGTTCATCCGGTTCCAGCCCCGGCTTCTACACCAGATGATGCAAGGAGGAGGAGGAAAGAGGGAGGGAGCAGTCAAAAGCTCATGTTATTTATTCGGGGGAATGCCATATCTGGGGCCCCGATCATTAGTGGAATTAGTCAGTTTCCAAATCCTCCAATTATGATTGGCATTACTATAAAGAAAATTATTACAAAAGCATGCGCCGTAACAATTACATTATAGATTTGGTCATCTCCGAGGAGGGCGCCTGGTTGGCTTAGTTCTGCCCGAATGAGTAGACTTAAGGCTGTGCCTACTATCCCAGCTCAAGCACCAAATACTAAATAAAGGGTGCCGATATCTTTGTGATTGGTCGAAAAGAATCAACGTGTGATTGCCACAGGTAAGATGGCTGAGTTTTAAGCGGTGGATTGTAGCCCCATAGACAGAGGTTTGAGTCCTCTTCTTACCAAGCCCTGAGGTGTTTTGACATATCAGATTGCAAATCCGAAGAAGCAGGCGGAATTCCTGCCGGGGCTTTCCCCCGCCTATTAGTCTTATATTTAGGCGGGGGAAAGGTAGATGGATGCCCGCTGGTTTGGGCGCTTAGCTGTTAACTAAGATTTTGTAGGATCGAGGCCTTCCTATCTAGTAAGGCTTTAGCTTAATTAAAGTATCTGGCTTGCATTCAGAAGATGTGGGATAATATCCCGCAAGTCTTACAGAGACTAGGAGATTTTCACTCCTGCTGAGGGCTTTGAAGGCCCTTGGTCTGAATGTTAGCCTAAGTCTCTTAGAGGGTAAGGAGTGAAAGTACTGCAGGAGTTAGTGGTAGAAGTGTGAGGGTTGCCACAGAGGCGATGGCTAGGGGAAGTGTGAGTTGGGATGTTGGGAGTCGTCAGGGTGTAGTGCCAATTAGGTTATTTGGGGACATAGTTAGGGTTATTGCGTAGGATAGTCGGAGGTAAAAGTATAAGCTTAGAAGAGCAGTTAATGCGGCAATGGTTGCTGTTGGTGCAAGGTCTTGCTTGGCTAATTCTTGTAAGATAAGCCATTTTGGCATGAAACCGGTTAGTGGGGGGAGTCCCCCTAGGGAAAGGAGGATTAGGGGTGTGAGCGAGGTTAGTATTGGGGCTTTTGTCCAAGAAGTGGCGAGTGCGTTAATGTTGGTGGCTTTGTTTAGTTTAAATACAAGGAATGTTGAGAATGTTATTACAAAGTATGTTAGGAGAGTTAGGAGAGTGAGGGAAGGAGAGAATTGGAGGATCAAGATTATTCAACCTAGGTGGGCGATTGAGGAGTATGCAAGGATTTTTCGTAGCTGGGTTTGATTTAACCCGCCTCACCCTCCGATGAGGGTAGATATTAGGCCCAATAGGATTAGGAGGGTTGAGTTGGTTGGTTGAATTTGAAGTAAAAGGGCGAAGGGGGCAAGTTTTTGTCAGGTCGAGAGAAGAAGGCCAGTTGTAAGGTCTAGCCCTTGAAGTACTTCAGGGAGTCAGGAGTGTAAGGGGGCGAGGCCAATTTTTAGGGCAAGAGCAATAGTGATCATGGTAATAGGGAGAGGGTGGGACATTTGTTGAATGTCTCATTGTCCTGTGAGTCAGGCGTTGGTTGTGCTGGCAAATAGAAGTATAGCGGCTGCTGTTGCTTGAGTTAAGAAATATTTGGTTGTTGCTTCGACTGCCCGTGGGTGGTGGTGTTGGGCCATGAGTGGGATAATAGCGAGTGTGTTAATTTCTAAGCCTATCCAGGCTAGAAGCCAGTGAGAGCTTGCAAATGTAATGGTTGTTCCTAGGCCTAGTCCAAATAGCAGGGTGGCTAAGATGTACGGGTTCATTAGTAAAAGAAGGATTTTAACCAACATGTTTGGGGTATGGGCCCAAAAGCTTAATTAGCTGATTTTACTAGGAAGTGGTGTAGTGGAAGCACTGAGAGTTTTGATCTCTTCGGGTAGGGTTCGAGTCCCTTCTTTCTAAGGAGTTGGAGGGACTTTAACCCTCATGGTTCACTCTATCAAAGTGGCCCTTTACTTCAGGCACAACTCCTGTTTTTAAAGGTGTGGGGGAAGCCCTGCAAATGCAATGGGGAGGGCTAGATGTCAGATGACTAGGGCAAGTGTTAATGGAAGAAAGTTTTTTCAGATGAGGTGTATTAGTTGGTCATATCGGAATCGTGGGTAGGAAGCTCGGACTCATAGGAAAACAACTGATAGAAGGGCTGCTTTAGTTATGAGGTTAATTGCGGTGAGTTCTGGAATTGTGGGGATGTGGGAGGCTCCTAGGAAGAGGGTAGCGGAAAGCGTGTTTATAAGAAGGATGTTAGCATACTCTGCTAGGAAGAATAGTGCGAATGGCCCTCCTGCGTATTCTACGTTGAAGCCAGATACTAGTTCGGATTCTCCTTCAGTTAGGTCAAAAGGGGCACGATTAGTTTCTGCGAGGGTAGAGATATACCATATTGCGGCTAGGGGTCATGCTGGCACGATTAGTCAGACACTTTCTTGGGCTGTGTTAAAGGTTTGTAGGGTGAAGCCCCCGGTAAAAATAATTGCGTTAAGTAGGATTAGTCCTAGGCTAACTTCATAGGAAATGGTTTGGGCAACAGCCCGTAAAGCTCCAATGAGGGCATATTTTGAATTAGATGCTCAGCCCGAGCCCAGGATTGAGTAGACCGCGAGGCTGGATAAGGCCAGGATAAACAAGATTCCGAGGTTAAGGTCAAGTACTGGGTATGGTAGTGGTATTGGGGCTCAGAGGATGAGTGCTAGTGTAAGGGCTAGTATCGGGGTTAAAAGAAATAGGACTGGGGAAGAGGTAGAGGGTCGAACTGGCTCTTTAATAAATAGTTTAACCCCGTCAGCGATGGGCTGAAGGAGGCCGTAGGGGCCTACGACGTTCGGGCCTTTTCGTAATTGCATGTATCCTAAGACTTTTCGTTCGAGGAGGGTGAGGAAGGCAACGGCTAGGAGTACGGGAACAATGTACGCTAGCGGGTTAATAATGTGGGTGATGAGTGTTGAAATCATAGTTAAGGAGAGGACTTGAACCTCTGTGGAAAGGGCTTAGGTCTTTTGCAGTTGCCGGGCTCTGCCACCTTAACATACCATTTTCTTGGGTGTAGGGGGTATGCCCCTTTGCCTATTTTAGTTGATTTCATTAGGTAGGGGTGGGGCGTGCTTTGGGTATGGGCCCCTTCTTTTCGGTCCTTTCGTACTAGAAAAGATCATGTCATAGATAGAAACTGACCTGGATTACTCCGGTCTGAACTCAGATCACGTAGGACTTTAATCGTTGAACAAACGAACCCTTAATAGCGGCTGCACCATTAGGATGTCCTGATCCAACATCGAGGTCGTAAACCCCCTTGTCGATATGGGCTCTAAAAGGGGATTGCGCTGTTATCCCTAGGGTAACTCGGTCCGTTGATCGGCGTTGCCGGATCTGATTGGTCAGAATTTCTGTTTATTAGAGCGGGAGCTCTGGGTTGTAGGAAAAGTATTCCCATTCCACGTGGGGGTTTTGTATTTCCCCGCGGTCGCCCCAACCAAAGACATTAGAGTAGTGTCCCATCTGGTTTAGTCCTTTGTCTAGGCATGCTTAACGTGGTCTACTTTGGTGTCTAAAGCTCCATAGGGTCTTCTCGTCTTATGTAGGTATCCCCGCTTCTGCACGGGGAGATCAATTTCATTGACTGGAAAAAGGAGACAGTTAAGCCCTCGTCGTGCCATTCATACAGGTCTCCATTTAAAAGACAAGTGATTGCGCTACCTTCGCACGGTCAAAATACCGCGGCCGTTAAACTTATAGTCACAGGGCAGGCGGGACCTCTTATTTTTTGTTTTTGCAAGAGGCGATGTTTTTGGTAAACAGGCGAGGCTTGTGTATGTTTGCCGAGTTCCTTCTTTTTCTTTTAGTCTTTCCTGGGGTGCACACCAGTGTAGGGTTAACGGTTATTTTTTGGGGGGTTTTCTGGTTGTTTTATTTTTTATTCAATTCCCTCTTTACTTGGGGCCGTTAGGGCTCGGTGGATGGTCCATTCCGATTTACACGTGTGCGGGGAGAGAGTCTTAAGTTACTCTCTTATTACTCATGTTAGCATAATCGCTTCCATGCCTGCATGGAGCGGCCTGATAGGGTTAGAGGGTTAAGATTTTTTTATCAGTATTAGAGGAGGGTGGAATGTTTGAGCTTTAACGCTTTCTGTAAGGGTGGCTGCTTTTAGGCCCACTAAAACATTTTTCCTTTATAAAATATTATGATCTTTACCCTGCTGTAAAAGTTGTATCTTGGGTCAAAGGGGCTGTACCCCCTTTGACTAACTCTCTTGGTTTCTCTAAATGTCGGGAGAAAGTATGGACGGTGGGTGAGTAGAGAATCTCAGAGGCTGAACTTCTATCCAGTTCTCAGGCAACCAGCTATAACTAAGTTCGGTAGGTCTGTCACCTCTACTCAAAGCTCTCCCCACTCTTTTGCCACAGAGACGGGTTTGTCCTATTCCTAGACTGTCTTGGAGTAGCTCACTTAGTTTCGGGGAGTCAAACTAAAGTACGCTTTGCTTGAATTTTTCTAGCTAAGTCATGATGCAAAAGGTACGAGCTTTAGTCTCTGCTTTTTAGTGCTTTACTGGATTATTTCATTTCTCTTTCAGCATTCCCTTGCGGTACTTTTTCTATTGCGCCACGGCTCCTTTTCTATCGCCTATACTTGGGGAGGTAAAATGGTTTGTTTTCTGATTGGTTAGTGTTTTTGGGGTTATAAATAGGGGTTTGTTGCTTTTGGTGGTGGGGGCTAGCTGTTGGGCGTCAGGGTAATCCGATTTGCACGGATGACTTCTCAGTGTAAGGGAGATGCTTTTCTGTCTTAGCTATACTCTGATTTTTCCAAGTACACCTTCCGGTACACTTACCATGTTACGACTTGCCTCCCCTTTGCAGTTATAGGGTTTTATTTATTTGCAATTCTTTAAGCTCGGGGAGAGTGACGGGCGGTGTGTGCGCGCTTCAGGGCCAGTTTCAGCGGAACGCTCTATTTTCCGCTTACTGCTAAATCCTCCTTCAGATTCATGTTTCAATGAATTATTCGTGATTCCCTTGTTTAGAGAATGTAGCCCATTTCTTCCCCTTTCATACGCTACACCTCGACCTGACGTTTTGGGCTTTGCCAATTTTGCTTACTATGGGGCCTTCACAGGGTAAGCTGACGACGGTGGTATATAGGCGGGATAAACAAGAAAGGGTGAGGTTGAACGGGGGTTATCGGTTCTAGAACAGGCTCCTCTAGGTGGATCTAAAGCACCGCCAAGTCCTTTGGGTTTTAAGCTGATGCTCGTAGTACCCAGGCGGATAGCAGTTGTAAAGTACTATTAATGTTTAGGGCTAGGCATAGTGGGGTATCTAATCCCAGTTTGTGTCCTAGCTTTCGTGGGTTCAGTTAACATAAAGCCACTTTCGTAGTTGGACTTCTTACCTTCGGGTGCGTATAACAGCTTTGAAGGTGTTCGGCTCTAGTTGAATGAGTTTTCCTAACCACTCTTTACGCCGGTGTCTAACAACTTGGGTCTCTCGTATAACCGCGGTGGCTGGCACGAGTTTTACCGACCCTCTTAGCTCTAACTAAGTCAAGTTTTCACTTATTGCTTAATGTTTATCACTGCTGAGTTCCCTTGAGGGTGTGGCTAAGCAAGGTGTCATGGGCTAAATAGTATGTGCCTGATACCAGCTCCTTGTTCCCGGGCAGGGGACTGTAGGGCATTCTCACGGGGGTGCGGATACTTGCATGTGTAAGTTTAGCTAAAGTTGATAGTAAAGTCAGGACCAAACCTTTGTGCCCGCGGGACTTTTTAGGGCCCATCTTAACATCTTCAGTGTTATGCTTTAATTAAGCTACGCTAGC